TTCGCGACTACTGGCGGTTTCATTATGGGGCAGCTCATGATCTTCATATCGATCTATTATCCACCTCTGCATCTATTCTTTCTTAGCTAAACGGGTGGAAGATCCATCCAATTTGGTTATATCATGGACTCGAAAAACGGATCTGAATGTGACTGAAATGCACGATCTTCACAGGTATCACTTTTCACGATACCTAAACCTAAAAGGTGGAATAGTGATTTTCGAACCATTTCCTATAAGAGAATGGTTTCCATTATTGCATTAAAGAAGAAACTAATAGAAGTCGAAGACGCGGAATGGTAGTGAATAGAGAAAAAGATTCTTCTGATTTTCTTGTTCCTGAAAATATTCTATCTATCTCCTAGACGCCGTAGAGAATTGAGAATTTTCATGTCTTTCAATTCTCGTACTCGTAATTGGAAAGTTACGGAAGGAGATCCATCATTTTGCAATGAAAACAACATAAAAAACTCTGGACAATTTCGAAATCAGACCAAGCGTCTTAATACATATGCAAAAAAATTCATTATTGGCCCACCATTGATTACAAGATTTAGCTTTTATGAATCGCTATTGGTTTGATACGAGTAATGGCAGCCGTTTCAGTATGTTAAGGATACAGATGTATCCACAATTCATTTAGAGTTACTTAATAGCCTATTTCTTATACTATATCTCTATCCCGTGAAATTCTCGAGCCGAAAGATGGATGCATATGCTGTGTTTCATTTTGCTAAATTATATCAATTAAATGGTATATCAATTCTATAAATTGGATATAGCAATAAATAAATCAGCAAAATTCTTTTATTTTAGATAGAAGAAACATTTCTTCTATCTAAAATAAAAGAATGTACCCTTCTATGCAAATCCAATTTGCATCGATAAAATAAATCCAAATTCCAGATTCCAGCAGTAGATGAATAATTGCAAATTTTTGTGTGTACGAGATTAGAATAACTTCAAAATAACTGACATCATTTTTTATTTTTCCTGATCAGAAAAATACATGAAAAAGAAAGGAGGTAGAAAAATTTTTCGATTTATGGTTAAAGAAGAAAAACAAGAAAACAGGGGTTCTGTTGAATTTCAAGTATTCAGTTTCACCAATAAGATACGGAGACTTGCTTCACATTTGGAATTACACAAAAAAGATTTTTCATCGGAAAGAGGTCTACGAAGACTTTTGGGAAAACGTCAACGTTTGCTGGCTTATTTGGCTAAGAAAAATAGAGTACGTTATAAGAAATTAATCAGTCAGTTGGATATTCGGGAGAAGTAATTTAATCGTTCGAATTTTTTTCTTATTTTATTAGTAGTCTTATAGTAGTCTTAGATTTTGCATTTTGATAAGCCTCGTTTTGAGGAATTCATGGAATAATTCATTTTCATGGAAAAAAGAATAAGAACAAGGATATGAGTCTACCGCTTACAAGAAAAGATCTCATGATAGTCAATATGGGCCCTCAACACCCATCAATGCATGGTGTTCTTCGACTGATCGTTACTCTCGATGGTGAAGATGTTATTGATTGCGAACCCATATTAGGGTATTTACACAGAGGAATGGAAAAAATCGCGGAAAACAGAACTATTATACAATACTTGCCTTATGTAACACGGTGGGATTATTTAGCTACTATGTTTACAGAAGCAATAACAGTAAATGCACCTGAATTCTTGGAGAATATTCAAATACCCCAAAGAGCCAGCTATATTAGGGTAATTATGTTAGAATTGAGCCGTATAGCTTCTCACTTATTATGGCTTGGACCTTTTATGGCGGATCTCGGGGCACAGACTCCTTTTTTCTACATTTTTAGAGAGAGAGAATTGATATATGATCTATTTGAAGCTGCTACAGGTATGCGAATGATGCATAATTACTTTCGCATCGGAGGAGTAGCTGCCGATCTACCTTATGGATGGATGGATAAATGTTTAGATTTCTGTGATTATTTTTTACGAGGAGTTGTTGAATATCAACAACTTATTACACAGAATCCTATTTTTTTAGAACGAGTTGAAGGAGTCGGTTTTATTAGCGGAGAAGAAGCTGTAAATTGGGGCTTATCGGGCCCAATGTTACGAGCTTCTGGAATACAATGGGATCTTCGTAAAATTGATCCTTATGAGTCTTACAATCAATTTGATTGGAAAGTACAATGGCAAAAAGAAGGAGATTCGTTAGCTCGCTATTTAGTACGAATCGGTGAAATGAAGGAATCCATAAAAATTATCCAACAAGCTGTAGAGAAAATTCCGGGGGGACCTTATGAGAATTTAGAAGCCCGACGCTTTAAGAACGCAAAGAATTCCGAATGGAATGATTTTGAATATCGATTTCTTGGTAAAAAACCTTCGCCCAATTTTGAATTATCAAAGCAAGAGCTTTATGTAAGAGTAGAAGCTCCAAAAGGTGAATTAGGAATTTATCTGATAGGAGATGATAGTCTTTTCCCCTGGAGATGGAAAATTCGTCCACCTGGTTTTATTAATTTACAAATTCTTCCTCAGCTAGTTAAAAAAATGAAATTGGCTGATATCATGACGATATTAGGTAGTATAGATATCATTATGGGGGAAGTTGACCGTTGAAATGCTAATAGAGGTAGAAACTATCAATTCTTTTTCGAAATCGGAATTATTAAAAGAAGTCTACGGACTGATATGGATTCTACCCATTTTGACCCTCCTACTGGGAATCACAATAGAAGTACTCGTAATTGTGTGGTTAGAAAGAGAAATATCTGCAGCGATACAACAACGTATTGGTCCTGAATATGCTGGCCCGCTGGGACTGCTTCAAGCTATAGCAGATGGAACTAAGCTACTTTTAAAAGAGGATATCCTCCCATCCCGAGGGGATATTCCTTTATTTAGCATTGGTCCCTCTATAGCAGTCATATCCGTTTTATTAAGTTTTTTAGTTATCCCTTTGGGATATCGTTTTGTTTTAGCTGATCTTAGTATTGGTGTTTTTTTATGGATTGCTATTTCAAGTATTGCTCCTATTGGTCTTCTCATGGCGGGATATAGCTCAAATAATAAATATTCTTTTTCAGGCGGTCTACGAGCGGCTGCTCAATCTATTAGTTATGAAATACCATTAACTTTTTGTGTACTAGCAATATCTCTACGTGTGATTCGTTAAAATAGGATAGGATCTTTTTCCTCTAAAATACATTGAATGCTTATCTTCCTTTGCTTATTCTGTATTCGGATTGGTAAGTTAAACTAGATAGCTATATGAGTGAAACAAAACTACTTATTAATTTGTAGTAAAAATATAAAATCTCATTTCCTATGTACAAGAAAAAAGTTCAAGTAAACATAAGCAGTGTAAACTCTTTACCCCAAGGTTGAGATTGTTTGATTAGTCATCATATCTTGAAGCGGGCAAGAATAAAGGATTCGCAATATGGAATTCCATTACTAGAATATTTTGAGTTATTACTATAACTTATAACCATAAGGCAATCCATCAAAAGTTAGTGAGGGATTAGAAACACTAAAGTACATACAGGATTAGTAATGAGAGAATCTAAATCATTAGACATTTTTCCTCATAAAAGGAATCGTAATAAAGACTTGAAATTGGTGGAAATGATCAAGTAGTACTTTCTTCGGATTCCGGTCTAGAGTATGTTCCCATTCACTTGTTAAAGAAATAGCTATCAAGAACGAATTAACCCTTTATTCTTTTTTTCTTTTAAGTATACCCTTCCCCGGGAAAGAAGAATAGGACAAAAGATATGGAATGCAATAGAAAAAAGGATCTTTATTTATTCTTTCCTTCCTTTATCCCTATTCATACAGAATTCCTCATGAACTAATGCCCAATTCTTTCCATTTATTAATTGCTATAACGAGTGTTTTATTCCAATATTAAGTTATTACCGAACAAAGAAAAATTTTTATTTTATTATATAAAGGATGAGATCAATTCGGAAGCGCTTTTTTGTTATTCTAGCAGACGGAATTGCTTTGGTCTAATTTGGGACTTTCCAATCAATTTTATCTTACCTAATTCTATCTACGCCCAGGGAATAATACCGAAATGAAACAATCTTTTCTTTTTTTCTGATCATAGAGGAGCCGTATGAAGCTAAGGTTTCATGTACGGTTTTGGAATAGCGGTGGGAACTGTAATGTTATCATCGACTATGATTATCTAACAGTTCAAGTACAGTTGATATAGTTGAAGCACAGTCCAAATATGGTTTTTTGGGGTGGAATCTTTGGCGTCAGCCTATAGGTTTTCTAGTTTTTCTAATTTCTTCTTTGGCAGAATGTGAAAGATTACCCTTTGATTTACCAGAAGCGGAAGAAGAATTAGTAGCAGGTTATCAAACCGAATATTCTGGTATTAAATATGGTTTATTTTATCTTGTTTCTTACCTAAATTTATTAGTTTCCTCTTTATTTGTAACTGTTCTATACTTAGGCGGGTGGAATTTATCTATTCCCTATATATCCTTTTTTGGATTTTTCCAAATGAATAACATAATGGGAATTTTGGAAATGGTAATAGGTATCTTTATTACATTAACTAAAGCTTATTTATTTCTCTTCATTTCTATCACAATAAGATGGACTTTACCCAGGATGAGAATGGATCAGTTATTAAATCTTGGATGGAAATTTCTTTTACCTATTTCTCTGGGCAATCTCTTATTAACAACTTCTTTCCAACTAGTTTCACTATAAATAAGCTATAAATAACAGTAAGAATATTTTCAACACAAAAATTCTCTCAAACAAGAGAAAGAAACATACCTTTTTCATACATATTTAGAATATGTTCCCTATGCTAACTGGGTTCATTAGTTATGGTCAACAAACAATACGCGCCGCAAGATACATTGGTCAAGGTTTCATAATTACCTTATCCCACACAAATCGTTTACCTATAACGATTCACTACCCTTATGAAAAATCAATTACATCGGAGCGTTTCCGGGGACGAATACACTTTGAATTTGATAAATGCATTGCTTGTGAAGTATGTGTTCGCGTATGCCCGATAGATCTACCTCTTGTGGATTGGAGATTTGAAAAGGATATTAAAAGGAAACAATTGCTTAATTATAGTATTGATTTCGGAGTTTGTATATTTTGTGGTAACTGTGTTGAATACTGTCCGACAAATTGTTTATCGATGACTGAAGAATATGAACTTTCTACTTATGATCGTCATGAATTAAATTACAATCAAATTGCTTTGAGTCGATTACCAATCTCCATAATGGGAGATTACACAATTCAAACAATTAGGAATTCGCCTCAAAGTAAAATAGAGGAAGAAAAATCTTGGAATTCAAGAACGATTACTGATTACTAGGTATTAGGATTTTTTTTTGTTAGAAAAATTCCTTTTTACTAACTATAACGAAAAAAGAATAACTACTGCTTAATAACTTATATACATATACAAAAAAATAATCCTAATATCTTTTTCCTTCCTTGAATCTTTTAGTTTTAGTCAGTTCATGAAAAATTTTATACTATAAATTTCTTCTTATCCATAATGGATTTACCTGGACCAATACATGAGATTCTTGTGCTATTTGGGGGATTTATTCTTCTACTAGGGGGTCTAGGAGTAGTATTACTTACCAACCCAATTTATTCTGCCTTTTCGCTGGGATTAGTTCTTGTTTGTATATCCTTATTCTATTTTTTATTGAATTCCTACTTTGTAGCTGTCGCACAACTTCTTATTTATGTAGGAGCCATAAATGTCTTGATCATATTTGCTGTAATGTTTGTAAACGGCTCAGAGTGGTCTAAAGATAAGAATTTTTGGACTATTGGAGATGGGTTTACTTTACTCGTTTGTATAACTATTCCTTTTTCACTAATGACTACTATCCCAGATACGTCGTGGTATGGAATTCTTTGGACTACAAGATCAAACCAAATAGTAGAACAGGGTCTCATAAATAACGTTCAACAAATTGGGATTCATTTAGCAACCGATTTTTATCTTCCGTTTGAACTCATTTCCCTAATTCTTCTAGTTTCTTTAATAGGTGCAATTACTATGGCTCGACAATAAGAAATACTTAGAATGAGTCAAAATTCTTAGAATTTCAAATATAAAATAAATAACTAAACAATCACAATTTTGATTTAGTAAAACCCATCTACTGCCAACACAACAAATACCTTCTTTTCTCTTTTGTTGCGTAATTGTTCTATTCTAATTAATTGAATCGGTTCAATTCTTGTCCTCATATTGAAATGAATCGAGATTGATAAGGAGTTAGTTAATGATGTTTGAGCATGTACTTTTTTTGAGTGTCTATTTATTTTCGATTGGTATCTATGGATTGATCACAAGCCGAAACATGGTTAGAGCTCTAATATGTCTTGAACTTATACTGAATTCAATTAATCTAAATCTCGTAACATTTTCTGATCTATTTGATAGTCGCCAATTAAAAGGAGACATTTTCGCGATTTTTGTTATAGCCCTTGCGGCTGCTGAAGCAGCTATTGGACTATCCATTCTTTCTTCCATCCATCGTAACAGGAAATCCACTCGTATCAATCAATCTAATTTTTTGAATAATTAGACATAGAATCCTCTAAACAAAGGCACATATATAATAATATGGAACATTAAGATGAATAGAAATCTGATCTTATTTTTTTATTAGTATTTAATACTATTCATTTTTTGAGTAGGTTATTTCAGAGTATTCTTTTTTACTTAATTGAATATTGCATTTTTACAATCCATTGATATTGCAATTTGAATATTGCAATAATTTATATTGAAAAGATGATACCCAATTTATTGGCTAATTCAAATTAGTATGTAGAATTCATATAATTATGACTGTTGAAGTCTTAAATTCAAGTCTCTTGGTTCTTTTCACGCTTTCTTACAAACGGATTAAGAAATATATTATTATTTGTTAAAGTTTGGATAAACCATTGCTTCGTCTGGTGTCTACAATACATCTAATTTATATAGTACTAATTTCATTTTTACCAGATCGAAAATTTTTATGTTGAAAAGGAAAATTTAGAGATCCAATGTCACATTCTGTAAAAATTTATGATACATGTATAGGATGCACTCAATGTGTACGAGCTTGTCCAACAGATGTATTAGAAATGATACCTTGGGATGGATGTAAAGCCAAGCAAATTGCTTCCGCGCCGAGAACCGAAGATTGTGTGGGTTGTAAGAGATGCGAATCCGCCTGCCCAACAGATTTTTTAAGTGTCCGCGTTTATTTAGGGCCTGAAACAACCCGCAGCATGGCTCTATCTTATTGATACGTTACAAAAAACTCCACTTGAATCGTCTGATTCCTCTTTACCGAAGAAGCCTGTGCTCGAAATAATTGAGCATGGGCTTTTCTGGTCAAAACGTATCTTGTCTTTATTACTTTATCATGAGTTATTTTCCTTGGTTAACAATACTTGTTGTTTTGCCGATATTTGCGGGTTCATTAATTTTCTTTTTACCTCATAAAGGAAATAAAATAGTTAGGTGGTATACTATATCTATTTGTTTATTAGAATTCCTTCTAATGACTTATGCATTCTGTTATCATTTCCAATTGGAGGATCCCTTAATCCAATTAAAGGAGGATTCGAAATGGATAGATGTTTTGGATTTCCACTGGAGATTGGGAATCGATGGACTTTCATTAGGATCCATTTTATTGACAGGATTTATCACTACTTTAGCTACTTTAGCGGCTTGGCCGGTTACCCGGAATTCGCGATTATTCTATTTCCTGATGCTAGCAATGTATAGCGGTCAAATAGGATTATTCTCTTCACGAGACCTTTTACTTTTTTTTATCATGTGGGAGTTAGAATTAATCCCTGTTTACTTACTTTTATCCATGTGGGGGGGAAAGAGGCGTCTGTATTCAGCTACCAAGTTTATTTTGTATACTGCAGGCGGTTCCATTTTTTTCTTAATTGGAGTTCTGGGTATGGGGTTATATGGTTCCAATGAACCCGGATTAGATTTGGAAAGATTGATTAATCAATCATACCCTGCAACATTGGAAATACTACTGTATTTTGGCTTCCTTATTGCTTATGCTGTCAAATTGCCAATTATACCTCTACATACGTGGTTACCAGATACCCATGGGGAAGCGCATTACAGTACATGTATGCTTTTAGCCGGAATTCTATTAAAGATGGGAGCATACGGATTGATTCGGATCAATATGGAATTGTTACCTCATGCTCATTATCTATTTTCCCCCTGGTTGGTAATAATAGGAGCGGTGCAAATAATCTATGCAGCTTCAACTTCTTTTGGTCAACGAAATTTCAAAAAAAGAATAGCCTACTCCTCCGTATCTCACATGGGTTTCATAATTATAGGAATTGGTTCCATAACCAACATTGGACTAAATGGAGCTATTTTACAAATATTATCCCATGGATTTATCGGTGCTACACTTTTTTTCTTGGCGGGAACGGCGTGTGATAGAGTGCGTCTTGTTTATCTCGAAGAATTGGGGGGAATATCTATTCCAATGCCAAAAATTTTTACCATGTTTAGTAGCTTTTCAATGGCTTCTCTTGCCTTGCCAGGAATGAGCGGTTTTGTTGCAGAATTAGTAGTATTTTTTGGACTAATTACTAGTCCTAAATTTATGTTAATGCCAAAAATGCTAATTATTTTTGTAATGGCAATTGGAATGATATTAACTCCTATTTATTTATTATCTATGTTACGCCAGATGTTCTATGGATACAAACTATTTCATGTTCCAAATGAACATTTTGTGGATTCTGGACCACGGGAACTGTTTCTTTTAATCTGTATCTTTTTACCAGTAATAGGAATTGGCATTTATCCAGATTTAGTTCTCTCGCTATCCGTTGACAGGGTAGAGGCTCTATTATCCAATTATTATCCTAAATAGGATTTTCTTTTTTTAACTAGTCCGCTCTATATTTCATCGTGGAAAAAAAATTCAAAAAAAAGTCAAAAAGTCTAATTAGATCTATCTCGAATTTTTGAGAACCCTTTGAAAAAACGTTCAAGGGGTTCTCAAATCAAACAAAAAAGAAAAAAAACCTTCATATCATAAAAAAAGGAGGGTTTTATGTTATGTAATTATTTAGATGGTAATGTAAATGAACCATAACTATGTAAACCTATTCCTAACAGATTGATACCAAAATAGCAGATCCAAATTATAAGAAATCCTATCGAAGCTACAAGTGCAGAATTTGTACCCTTCCAATTTGGATTTGTTCTACTATGTAAATATATAGCAAATATGGTCCAGGTAATAAATGCCCAAGTTTCCTTAGGATCCCAATTCCAATAGGATCCCCATGCCTCATTAGCCCATACTGCTCCACAAAGAATACCCATGGTTAAAAGAGTAAACCCTAGACTAATGACACGATAACTCCAAGAATCCAAACGCTCAGTTAATTGATATTTGTAATAATTTGGAAATGCGAGAAAAGAGGTGTTTTTAAAAGCACTTCTTTTTGCATATAAATATTCAATCTCACTAAAGAAAAATATTTTAAGTAAAACATTTTTTTTCTTTTTTAAAAATAAAAAGAAATCGAAAGAATTTCGAAATCTAATGATTAGAAGAGCGGCGGATAATAAGGATCCGCACAAAAGAGTTGCATAGCTTAGTAACATCATACTGACATGCATCATTAACCACTGAGATTGTAGAGCAGGTACTAGTATTGTGGATTGATGCATTTCAGTTAAAAGACCCGATGTGGCAAAGCCTTGCGTTAAAATAGTACTTGGCGTAGTTATTGTGCTTAAATCATTTTTCGAGTTCTGTATCTTAGGAATAGTATGAAGAATATACAGAGCCCATGAAAGGAAGATCAATGACTCATATAAATTACTTAATGGAAAATGTCCCGAAGAAACCCAACGAGAAACTAAGAATCCTGTTATAGAGAAAAAAGTAGTTATCATTCCTTTTTCAGACGAATCACGTAATCCCCTAAGTTCACGAACTAATAAGGTTATCAAATGAATCGTAATCACAATTGAAATGGTTGAGAAAGAGATATGAGTTAGTATATGTTCTAAAGTTGCAAATAGCATAAGGATAAGGTCCCATTACAAAATTGGAAATTTCTAATTTAATCCATTTTCTAATCTATTGTATTCTTTTTCGAGAATGCCGCCACTCGGACTCGAACCGAGATGCTTGAGCACTGCTTCCTAAGAGCAGCGTGTCTACCAATTTCACCATGGCGGCTAACTTAAAATAATAGTTAACTTAAAAGAATAATAGTTATTTTCTCACGAATCGTCGAGATTGGGAGAGGCCATAGAATTTAGGAACATTAGAATTTCATCATTAACTACAAATAATTTTGTATTTTAGAAAAATTTATAGAATTGAAAGCCTTTTCCTAAACTCATTTATATGGGAATTTTGGATAAGATTGGATAAGATAGGTTAGAGGTTGTATGTCCTATTGCAAGAATAGTCCACTTTTTGGTAATAGAATCCTCATTTTTTTTTTATGAGGATTCTATAATTATCTGAATGAATAATTCAGATTAAATAATTGGAATTTTGGATAAGATTGGATAAGATAGGTAGAGGTTGTATGTCCTATTGCAAGAATAGTCCACTTTTGGTAATAGAATCCTCATTTTTTTTTATGAGGATTCTATAATTAATCTGAATGAATAATTCAGATTAAATAATTGGAATTTCTTTGGGTTGGGATAGTTCAATTCAGATTATTCCAAAACCTTATTATTTGTTTGTTGCCCAGAAAAACCTTTTGGTTTTGGATGCTCGTTGCCGCTAGAAAATGGTCTTGATTTTGCTAAAGAATAAGATTGTACTATGGAAAAATAAGTCTTTTTCTTCCAAAGATTTTTACGAATACGCTTTTTTGACATCGAAGTACGTTTTTTTGGAACTGCCATTTAATTTAAAAGGGGAATTATTTTTTTTTCTAGTTGTATGTGAAAGACATCTATTGCCGAAAATCAATCCTTCTTTCTGTTTTTTCTTAGTATTTATACTTAGATACTGAAAGATACTGAAATTCAAAGATACTGAAAGATACTGAAATTCAAAATTCTTTTTTAGTTCATTTTGTCTAATGTGGATAAGACAAGAGTTTTTTAAGGCTTTCTATTTAAATCAATTTATATATCAAATATACCCCATATATAAATATATGGTATGGGGGATAAGCCCCCATATAAGATGGGGAGATAAAAAGAAGGTAAAATTCAATTAGTTAATTAAGTTCAAAACGGTATTTCATAATTGAATTGCAATCAAAAAAAAATACTTAGTCTCTTAAACATTCTAAAACTTAGAGAATTCTAGTCATTAGGATTTCCGTTTTATATGAAGTGAGGTAAGCAATATTTGAGAATTTCCTATACTATAGATTCTTTGGAATTCAATCAATCAATTACGAAACAAGGGAGCTCCTTTATTTTAAGAGAAAGAAATACAAAAATGAATAGAAAGTAAAATGATTCAATCTTTTTTTTGTAGTTTAATAAATATTTTTTTTACTAATAACTAGATAACGAAATTCTTTGATTCACTTTTTGAATTTAAGCAACTAAACCCATTCCGAATTTTTGAATATTTTAATGAGAGAAATTTTGAAAAATCCAGAATTCCAGTATTTTTTCTTATTCTTATTTTGTTTTTTTAATTCCTTTAGAGAGATATAAGAGTAGGTTTGGTGAATCGGAAACAATTCTATTTTATAGAAAAATTGAACTATAAATTTCAACTAAAAATTGCTATTTCTTTTCTTATGGAACATACATATCAATATGCCTGGGTAATCCCTCTTCTCCCACTTCCAGTTATTATGTCAATGGGATTTGGACTTTTTCTTATTCCGACAGCAACAAAGAATCTTCGTCGCATATGGGCTTTTCCTAGTATTTTACTCTTAAGTATAGCTCTGGTATTCTCAGTTCACCTGTCTATTCAACAAATAAATGGAAGTTCTATCTATCAATATCTATGGTCTTGGACCATCAATAACGATTTTTCTTTAGAATTTGGATACTTGATCGACCCCCTTACGTCTATTATGTTAATACTAATTACTACTGTAGGAATCTTGGTTCTTATTTATAGTGACGATTATATGTCTCACGATGAAGGATATTTGAGATTTTTTGTTTATATAAGTTTTTTTAATACTGCCATGTTGGGATTGGTTACTAGTTCTAATTTGATACAAATTTATTTTTTTTGGGAACTTGTCGGAATGTGTTCCTATTTATTGATAGGCTTTTGGTTTACACGGCCAATTGCAGCGAGTGCTTGCCAAAAAGCTTTTGTAACTAATCGTGTAGGGGATTTTGGTCTGTTATTAGGAATTTTAGGTTTTTTTTGGATAACAGGTAGTTTAGAGTTTCGGGATTTGTTCAAAATAGCTAATAACTGGATTCCTAATAATGGGATTAATTCCTTACTTACTACTTTGTGTGCTTTTTTATTATTCCTTGGTGCAGTTGCAAAATCCGCACAATTCCCTCTTCACGTATGGTTACCCGATGCTATGGAAGGACCCACTCCTATTTCGGCTCTTATACACGCAGCAACTATGGTTGCTGCGGGGATTTTTCTTCTAGCTCGACTTCTTCCTCTTTTCATATCCCTACCTTGGATAATGAATTTTATTGCTTTAGTAGGTACAATAACACTCTTCTTAGGAGCCACTTTAGCTCTTGCTCAGAGAGATATTAAAAGAAGCTTAGCCTATTCTACAATGTCTCAATTGGGTTATATGATGTTAGCTCTCGGTATAGGTTCTTATGAAGCTGCTTTATTCCATTTGATCACTCATGCTTATTCGAAAGCTTTATTGTTCTTAGGATCCGGATCCGTTATTCATTCAATGGAACCTCTTGTTGGATATTCACCAGATAAAAGTCAGAATATGGTTCTTATGGGTGGTTTAAGAAAATACGTTCCAATTACAAAAACTACTTTTTTATGTGGTACACTTTCTCTTTGTGGTATTCCACCTCTTGCTTGCTTCTGGTCCAAAGATGAAATCCTTAGTAATAGCTGGTTGTATTCACCTTTTTTTGGAATAATAGCCTCTTTTACTGCAGGATTAACTGCATTTTATATGTTTCGGATATATTTACTTACTTTTGATGGGTATTTGCGTGTTCATTTTCAAAATTACAGCAGTACTAAAGAAGGTTCGTTGTATTCAATATCCTTATGGGGAAAAGGCATATCCAAAGGAGTCAATAGAGATTTTGTTTTATCAACAATGAACGATAGAGTTTCTTTTTTTTCACAAAATAGACCTCAAATTCCTGGTAATACAAGAAATAAGATAGGATCCTTTAGTACTCCCTTTGGGGCTAAAAACACTTTTGTCTATCCTCATGAAACGGGAAATACTATGCTATTTCCTCTTCTTATATTACTGCTTTTTACTTTGTTCATTGGATCTATAGGAATCCATTTTGATAATGGAATAAAGGGTAATGGAATATCGGAGTTAACCATATTATCAAAGTGGCTAACTCCTTCAATAAACTCTTTTCAGGAAAGTTCTAATTCTTCCATAAATTCATATGAGTTTCTCATTAATGCAATTTCTTCTGTAAGTTTAGCAATTCTTGGTCTATTCATAGCATATATCTTCTATGGATCTACTTATTCTTTTTTTCAGAATTTGAATTTTCAAAATTCCCTTGTAAAAGGGAATCCAAAAAAAAACTTTTTGGATCAAGTAAAAGAAAAGATATACAGCTGGTCATATAATCGTGGTTATATAGATGTTTTCTATACTAAGGTCTTTATCTTGGGTATAAGAAGATTAGCGGAACTAACGAATTTTTTCGATAAAGGTGTTATTGATGGAATTATCAATGGAGTAGGTCTTGCTAGTTTTTGTATAGGAGAAGAAATTAAATATGTAGGGGGGGGGCGAATATCGTCTTATCTATTCTTTTTTTTATGTTATGTATCCTTGTTCTTATTCTTTTTTCCATGAAAATGAATTATTCCATGAATTCCTCAAAACGAGGCTTATCAAAATGCAAAATCTAAGACTACTATAAGACTACTAATAAAATAAGAAAAGACTACTAATAAAATAAGAAAAAAATTCGAACGATTAGATTACTTCTCCCGAATATCCAACTGACTGATTAATTTCTTATAACGTACTCTATTTTCGTAGCCAATAAGCCAGCAAACGTTGACGTTTTCCCAAAATGATCTTCGTAGACCTCTTTCCGATGAAAAATCTTTTTTGTGTAATTCCAAATGTGAAGCAAGTCTCCGTATCTTATTGGTGAAACTGAATACTTGAAATTCAACAGAACCCCTGTTTTCTTGTTTTTCTTCTTTAACCATAAATCGAAAAATTTTTCTACCTCCTTTCTTTTTCATGTATTTTTCTGATCAGGAAAAATAAAAAATGATGTCAGTTATTTTGAAGTTATTCTAATCTCGTACACACAAAAATTTGCAATTATTCATCTACTGCTGGAATCTGGAATTTGGATTTATTTTATCGATGCAAATTGGATTTGCATAGAAGGGTACATTCTTTTATTTTAGATAGAAGAAATGTTTCTTCTATCTAAAATAAAAGAATTTTGCTGATTTATTTATTGCTATATCCAATTTATAGAATTGATATACCATTTAATTGATATAATTTAGCAAAATGAAACACAGCATATGCATCCATCTTTCGGCTCGAGAATTTCACGGGATAGAGATATAGTATAAGAAATAGGCTATTAAGTAACTCTAAATGAATTGTGGATACATCTGTATCCTTAACATACTGAAACGGCTGCCATTACTCGTATCAAACCAATAGCGATTCATAAAAGCTAAATCTTGTAATCAATGGTGGGCCAATAATGAATTTTTTTGCATATGTATTAAGACGCTTGGTCTGATTTCGAAATTGTCCAGAGTTTTTTATGTTGTTTTCATTGCAAAATGATGGATCTCCTTCCGTAACTTTCCAATTACG